TACATGGCTCTAGAAATTCATTTCGGACAATTGAACCTTTTCAAACTGTTTCTTTTTAAGAACCAAAAAGATTTGTGCCAGAATAACAGATGCCAAGAATAAAAAAAGACCTTGGACACGTGATGGGTCTTGAAGTACTATTTCTGCATCTCCCTGACCAAATCCACCCACATTGGGATTACTCGTTAATGGTTGATCAAGCTTGATGGATTCACCCTCTGAAACAAGAAGTTCTGGTCCCGGAGGTATAATATCAACGACTGAGTGTCCATCCGATGCATCCGCTATGGTTATTTCATACCCCCCTTTTTCTTTACGTACTATTTTGCTTACCGTACCTGATGCTGTAGCATTATAGACTGTATTGTTACTCTTGCTCCCGTCGGGATAAATCTGACCCCTTCCCCTATTCCCGCCCACGTATATAGGATATTTTAAGAAGTAAACCTCTTTCTTAGTAACGGGGTCCGGAGACAAAATAGGAAAGGTGATTTCACTATATTTCTGACCAGGAACAGGACCTATCACAAGAATATTTTTTTTAGTAGGGCGATAACTCTGAAAAGAAAGATTGCCCATCTTTTCTTTCATTTCCGGAGAAATACGATCGGGGGGGGCTAATTCGAATCCCTCAGGTAAAATAAGAACTGCCCCTACATTCAAGGATCCCCTTTTACCATTAGAAAGAACTTGTTTCAGTTGGATGTCATAAGGAATTCTAACAACTGCTTCAAATACAGTATCGGGAAGTACCGCTTGTGGAACCTCAATATCCACGGGCTTATTAGCTAAATGACAATTGGCGCATACAATACGCCCAGTTGCTTCTCTTGGATTTTCATAACTCTGTTGTGCAAAAATGGGATATGCGTGTGAAATAGATGTCCGAGTTATTACATATATAAATATAATGATCGATACGGAAATGGATCGAGTCATCTGCTCCTTTATCCAAGAAAAGATATTTCTATTTTGCATGGTCCAATCATTGATCCCGAAAATTTCTACAATAAATTGGGTAGGTCGCTAGTAGAGTTTCCTATCCACGATTCTGCTATTTTACTGGAATCCAGGAGGAATTCCTGGATTGGTATAAATATAAAGAAATTGGTATAAATATAAAGAATGAGTAAGATTTTTAATGATTTGTTTATGTACGAAGTAAAAAACATTATGAGTAGATTCATATCAGTGGATCATTCTTTAGTCATTCATTGAATGATAAATCACTACAAGTGACGGAGATACACGATTTAAATAACGGAAGATCCAATATTTTAAAATTGTATCTAGAATGACTGGAAAGGTGGAAACAAGGCCAGATATAATTTGATTATTATGAGAAAATCCAAAATCCTTGTAGACAGAACCAATCATTAGTTCCCAACCGTGAGGCGAGTGGAATCCAATACATAAATCAGTTAATAAAAGAATAGAAAAAGCTTTTATTGTGTCGCTTAAGTTATAGATAAATTCCCGAACCCAAGAATTAATAATAACAAGTTCTTTATTACCCAGAATAGAATAACCACTTAGAATAGCGAAACTTATTATATTTGTCGAAAAGTGTAAAATGGTATGGATATGACCTTCATTGTACATCTTGACCAATTGTATCGTTTCTTTGTGTATTCCTATACGAAGCTTTTGTATATGTGTATCCGGGTACTCCTTTATCATTTCGTCCAAAATGAAGAGTTCTTCTAATTCTATGAATTTTTCTAGAACGTTCTTTTCGTGAATATCATTCAAAAAAACTTCAGATTGCCCAGCATTCCACCAATTAGTAACCAAAGATTCCATACTTTTATTAAATGAGAGAGAAATCGACCAGGGCAAAAAGATTATAGATGTAAGATATAGAAGGGGTTTTAGCGCTTTCTTTTTTAGCATTTTTAATCTGTGAATTGTTAATGAAACCACCGGATTCCTTGACTCTATCCAATCTGATATTTCCACGAAACGTGAGTTCTATAACAAGGTATTGAATCCATAGACCTATTCCCTTTTTTTAATTAATTGGTTAGTCCTTGGATCTGGAAACAATATTTTTGTTTTATTATTTCTTCATTAGAAGCAATTGCATTCTTTCTAATGAATGCCCTAACGCGCCACCCCAAGAAATGAATATTTTACGGATTTCGGGGCAAAAGAACCAACCCCCTTACCTAGATCCATTATTTCGAAAAATTTCGCGGGCTACCCATAGCCCGGGAATTTTTTAGGTAAATTTCGGAAAAATATTGATATGATGAAATCAAAAACGAGTAGCAAAAAAAGAGAGAAATAGAATGGTTATAGTTATAAATGATCCAATCTTTTCTTTATGATTATCAAAAAGGAAAAGAAAGGATAAAAAGAAAGAAACATCAATTGACAAAACAAATAAAGAATTCAATTACACGATATGATACATCTATAGCTAACATATCAATTCAAAATGGACCAAAAAAGATGAATTCTAGAGTCTGCACTGTTCGGATATATGTGATGAATCCATACTTAGTATACTTGTTACTAGTATGAAAAAATGGGGTTGATTTTCATATGCATAAAAAACTTGTTTTGGTGGACAAAAACAAGTTTTTTATGTTTTCTGGTTGTTCCATACGCGTCTGCTTTTACTCGAATGAGCACTCTGAAAAACGTAAGTTAAATTGTTATATAACAACAAATATAATTCATGAGGTCTTTACTCAATGCTGCGAAAGCATTCATTCTTCAATTTATTTCAAAATACTTCAATTGGTACGCGCAAAAAGTAGGACAATTCCGCAGCCTTTTGTTCAATTTCTCGTGGAGTCAAATTCTCATCAGTACGAGTCAAGGGAACGGAACCCTGGCCTCTGATTTCCATATAAAGTACACGCCGAGGATAAATACCTTCTTTAACCTCTATTCTAATCGACTGAATATCTCTCATAAGGAATCGAAGGAAGATGCGACGATTTCTTCCAGGGAATCCCCAACGAAAAATACACACTATTCCTTTTTTTCTATCGAATCTATCATAACCACTGCCTACATTCCACGAAATTGTGCACCACAAATAGGAGCTGATGAACAGACCTGCGATCCCATAGAAAGACATCACGATCCCTTGTGGAAAAAAAAGGATTTGCTGAGAAGGAAATAAGGATATCAGATTCCTACCAAGGTAACTAGAAGTTCCAACCAATAAGAATCCTAGTGAACCTAAAAAAAGGATACAGGCCCAACAGAAATTACTTGTTTTTCGAGACCCCGGTATAAGTTCTATCCATATACGTTCTGATCGCCAGTTCATACTAGATCCAGTTATTTCAGTTTATTGGAATTGAGAGAATAACCCAAATGAATTTGACTTTATTTTTTTGTTCCCGAAGTAACTCTCATCAACTAGCACTATTATTATGATGTGAACCCTTAGGAGTAATTCATCGAATCAGTTAGATATACAAAAATATCCCCTTCATGTGATCCTACTATGGATATCTACATACATATAGATGATACTTTTACTTTCCATTTCATACATCTGCTGACCCCATTTTCAAATAGATATAATGCATTTATCCATATATCATGTTTACACGTGCATAACAGCTCTTTCATTTGTGTTCGGAAGAAGACACACGTTGTACCCTATTCCACTAAACAAATAGATAATCGGTATTATGATCCAAGTCCGAGTCTTAAAAAAAAAAATGAGATTAGATCCCTCGAATCTAGACAATCTTGTTTTTTTGAACATGAAGAGATAGAGAAGCCATTGCAATTGCCGGAAATACTAGACCCACTAAAGGCACAAAAAAAGAGGGTAAGTTGAAAGTTGTCATAGAATGGATACCTCGATTTAATATTTGTACCTGTTATAAAGATATCTTATGATAAGTATATCTATTATCAGTATATAATAATAGGTATAGGTACAAGAAATGTAGAACTAAATAAGTGTACCTATTCACCTTTATATATATGTTTATTATTTACTTTAGATTTATTTATATATATTTATTATTATTGTATTGTTTTCTTATACTATACTTATCTTCTAATAAAGAAAAGACAAAAAAAAAAGTTTCTTACTAATTATCAAATCTAACAAATCCAGGGATTCCTAGCAAAAAATGTAAATTATCAGGGAATATAGAAAAATAAATGCAAGATTCCTATTCTCTATTTTCTAAATATATTGAATTATTCAATATATTTAGAATATGTAACGTAATAAGGGAACGTTCATTTTTTATTTTAATAATTTGATAATTAATTCCTTTATCCTGTTTGTTGGTAGAGTCTTCCTGATTACTAATCAGGAATATAGGTAGAAATAAAATGGATCTGGAGGAAATAAGAAAAAGTGATTATCAACAACCTTTTTTCCTTTATTAGATCTTATGACCTTAAGTAAAACTCCATGCTTAGCTTATTATTTTTGTAAATTACTATAAACTAAATACTTGTGCACCTCAAAAAATATAAATAACTGAATTAAATGATCTACTGGATTGGATTTTTATTCAAGGGAAAGAAACCGTGAAGCTGAAATAACTCACTTAGAACACCTTTTAAAGGATTACGTGGTACGATTGGGTCGAATAAGCCCTTATGGAATAAATACTCAGCTTCTTGTGAACCGTCAGGGACTGTCTTATTCAATGTTTGTTCAATTACTCTTTTACCCGCAAATGCAATGTAGGCATTAGGTTCGGCAATAATGATATCTCCTAACATACCAAAACTGGCGGTCACTCCACCGGTTGTAGGAGATGTAAGGATTGATACGTAGAATAACTTTTTATTTGATTGATAATTATATAAAGCTGAAGATATTTTAGCCATTTGCATCAAGCTCAAACTTCCTTCTTGCATGCGCGCTCCTCCGGAAGCACACACTATAATAAGAGGTAGAGATCTATTAGTAGCATATTCGATCAAACGGGTGATTTTCTCGCCTACTACGGATCCCATACTGCCCCCCATAAACTGAAAATCCATAATCCCAATTGCTAGGGAAA